CTTTCTTACCCCATTTATCCCTATATTTTTTATATTTGAGTATCTCAATGGAAAGTTCATTGCCTAAGTTTTATTTTTTTGTCCACTACTTTTTTTTATATATTTTATTGTACGTAATAAATCGAAAAAAAAAAGTAAAGTTCCGCTACATCTGGAAAACCGAAAACAAGACTAGGAGTTTTTGACAAACAGATTACTCTTTCGACACAAGAAAGGGGGTTTAGAAAATGCCTTTTCTTGTGTCGAAGACTAGGAAGACAAAACAAATAATGCCTCCTAGAATTTTTTGTTCCCCACACTTCTAGTTCGTTTGATTACCCGCTTATTTAGGCTAATCTCTATCCCCATTTTATGGCATTGAAATCTGGCAATAGTAACACAGTCCTGTCAATTCAATTTGAACAAAGAAAAAGGTGGTAAAGCCATAAAGTAAAATAGTCTTCTTCAAACAAAAATCTACCTATTATGAATAAGAGTGCGCTACAAGGGAGTCCCCGAAGTTCGTCGAAAAAGAGCAAGTAAATAAAAGGTTTTTCAGAATGGATTTTTTTGATCATATAGAATTGACAACAAAAATTTTTCTTTTTACGAACCTGATGTCGATAAATCCGCGAGTCTAGAAATTCATTTCGGCCAATTGAACCTTCTCGAACTGTTTCTTTTTAAGAACTAAAAATATTTGTGCCAAAATAACAGATGCCAAGAAGACCAAAAGGCCTTGGACACGTAATGGATCTTGAAGTACTATTTCGGCATCTCCCTGACCAAATCCACCCACATTAGGATTACTCGTTAATGGTTGATCAAATTTGATGGATTCACCCTCTGAAACAAGAACTTCTGGTCCTGGAGGGAGAATATCAACCACTTGACGTCCATCCGATGGATCTGTTATGATTATTTCATATCCCCCTTTTTCTTTTCGTATGATTTTGCTTACTATGCCCGTCCCTGTAGCATTATAAACTGTATTGTTACTCTTGCTTCCGTCGGGATAAATCTGACCCCTTCCCCTATTTCCTCCTACATATATAGGATATTTTAAGAAGTGAACATCTTTCTTAGTAGCGGGGTCGGGGGAAAGAATAGGAAAGGTGATTTCACTATATTTCTGGCCGGGGACAGGCCCTATTACAAGAATATTTTTTTTATTAGGGCGGTAGCTCTGAAAAGACAAATTTCCTATCTTTTCTTTCATCTCGGGAGAAATACGATCGGAAGGAGCTAATTCAAACCCCTCCGGTAAAATAAGAACAGCCCCCACATTCAAACCCCCTTTCTTACCATTAGCAAGGACTTGTTTCACTTGCTTATCATAAGGAATTCGAACAACTGCTTCAAATACAGTATCGGGAAGTACTGCTTGTGGAACCTCAATATCCACGGGCTTATTAGCTAAATGACAATTGGCACATACAATACGCCCAGTCGCTTCTCGTGGATTTTCATAACCTTGCTGTGCAAAAATGGGATATGCACTTGAAACGGGTGCCCGAGTTATGATATATATCATGAGCGATACGGAAATCGATCGAGTAATATGTTCCTTTATCCAAGAAAAAGTATTTCTAGTTTGCATGGTCTAATCATTGGTCTGAAAATTTCTACAATAAATTGGGTAGGTCCCTAGTATAGTTTCCTATCCACGATTCTGCTATTTATTGGAATCATTTTACTGGAATACTATACTATAAAAATAGTATGAAAACCCCCGGGTAGAATGTTTTTAATACTTATGTAGAACTACAAAGTAAGAAACGTTCTAATTGGATTGGTGGATGATTTATCAATCATTCATTGAATGATAAATAACTACAAGTGATGGAGATACACGATTTAAATAACGAAAAATCCAATATTTAAAAATAGTATCGAGAATAACCGGAAAAGTGGAAACAAGACCAGATATAATTTGATCATTATGACCAAATCCAAAATCTTTGTACACAGAACCAATCATTAGTTCCCAGCCGTGGGGTGAATGAAATCCGATACATAAATCGGTTAATAAAAGAATCGAAAAGGCTTTTACTGTATCACTTAAGTTATATACGAATTCCTGAGCCCAAGAGTTAAGAATAACAAGTTCTTCATTACCTAAAATCGAATAACCACTTAGAATAACAAAACAGATTATATTTGTCGAGAAGTGTAAAATTGTATGGATACGATCCTCGTTGTGTATCTTGATTAATTGGATCGTTTCTTTGTGGATTCCTATAAGAAACTTTTGTAGATATGTCTCCGAGTATTCCTTGATCATTTCTTCCAAGAAGAGGATTTCGTCTAATTCTATGAACTTTTCTAGAATACTTTTTTCTTGAATATCATTCAAAAAAATTTCGGATTGGCCGATATTCACCCAATTAATAACCCAAGATTCCATACTTTTAGTAAATGAGAGAGAAATCCACCAGGGCAGAAATACTATAGATGCAAGATACAAAAGAGGAGTGAAAGCTTTCTTTTTTGCCATTTTTCGCCTGTTAATTAAAAATTAACCCACTCCATTTGTCGACTTTATATAATCGAATCTTTCTTTCAAACATGAGTTGTAGACAAGGCATCAAACCTACGAATCTATTTTATTTGTGATTTTGTTTTGAATCTAGAAAGAATACAGAAATAGCCTAAGACTCCACTTCGAATTTGACTAAAGAAATAATACAAGTGTTGCCAGATATCTCAATTCATCAAATTCCAAACAAGTGTCTCCTTTCGATGAATGGCCGAAAGAAGTACTTTAAGAAATGAATATTATTGAGATTTTGAGACGAAAGAACCCCTTATTCTATCAAAATATCCAATATTTCGAAAAAAATGCCAACGATTCCCCATAGTCAAGAATAGAATAATTGAGAGAAAGATATTGTGATGGTCAAAAAAATGAGCGGCAAAACAAGACAGAAACAAACCAGTTATCATTATTAAGAAAACCCATTATTGGGTAGTAAAGAACACAAATGAAAGGATAAAAAGGTCGATTGAAAAAAAAAGAATTTACAAGATATGGTTTATCTGTATCTGTTTATCCTAAAGTATCACTTAGTTATAGAAAAAACAGGATTCTTGCGTTTTTCCCTCCTGCTGAGAAAGCATTCGTTCTTCAGCCCAGTTCCTTTTCTCAAAATCAAAATACTTCAATTGGTACGCGCAAGAAATAGGCCAATTCCGCGGCTTTTTGTTCAATTTCTTGTGGAGTCAAATTCTCATCAGTACGAGTCAACGGAACAGCCCCCCGGCCTCTGATATCCATATAAAGGACAGGACGCGCAAAAATACCCTCTTTAACTTCTATTCGAACGGATTGAATATCTTTTATAAGGAATCGGAGGAATATGCGACGATTTTTTCCAGGAAATCCCCAACGAAAAATACACACTATTCCTTCCTTTCTATCGAATCGATCATAACCACTACCTACATTCCAGGAGATTGTGCACCACAAATAGGAACTAATAAAGAGACCCGCGATCCCGTAGAAAGACATCACGATCCCCTGTGGAAAAAAAATGATTTGCTGAGACGGAACAAAAGATATCAAATTTCTACCAAGAAAACTGGAAGTTCCAACCAACAAGAATCCTAATGAACCTAAAAAAACGATAAGGGCCCAGCAAAAATTACTTAGTTTTCGAGACCCCGTTATAAGTTCTATCCATATATGTTCTGATCGCCAACTCATACTTCATCCGATTGCATTTTATTGAAATTGAAAGAATACCCCAAATGATTTTGACTTTACTTTTTTTGTTTCCGCATGAACTTTCATTAACTAGCACTAGTTTGGTGTGAACTAGCACTAGTTTAATGGGAACTTTTAGGGGTAATTCATCAAATTTGTTTAGATCTAAAATAATAACATACCCCTCATATGATCCCAATATACATATAGATCGGCCAACTTTACATTTTAGGCATCCAGCGATCCTGATCTATTTGAAACTGGCTAGAATTCAGTTACCTATAGATCATTTTCTGCAGGCATAAGAGCTTTTTCTTTTATGTTCGACAGAAATCACATGTTCTACCATATTTTCTTTTCCGAAATAAATATCTATGTTATGCTACAAGTCTAAGTTTCAAAAAAAACGAATGAGATTAGGTCCCCTCAGATCTAAACAATCTTGTTTTTTTGAACATGAAGAAATAAAGAAGCCATTGCAATTGCCGGAAATACTAGGCCTACTAAAGGCACAAAAATAGAGGGAAAGTGGAAAGTTGTCATAAAATGGGGTACCTCGGTTTATTATTTGTACCTGTTCTTTTTTTTTTTAATATCATATTTTATATTTATACTAATTATAATTAATAATTGTAATTATTATGAATTCGTAGTTATTATTAATTAATTCAATTTGAAAATTTTTCATTTTAATTAGAGATATTAAGTATCTAAGTGAGTATATAGAATAAGTCCAAGGAATGTAGAATTAAATAAATGGACTTATTCATCTATCTACATGAAAGATACATATGATAATCCATTTTTTCTTCGTTTCTTTGTGTTTTGTTCTTGTCTTCGACTTTAATAAAGAAATAGTTATCCGCAACTTTTGATTTTTATTCTTTCTACAATTAGATCTTAGGTCGCCAAAGAAAACTCCCTTTTTAGTTACTTTGATTCCGATAAGCTAAGATTCGGATAAGTTAACTACTTGTTTCCTACAAATAAAAAAATGGAACTTAGTGCACTCTACTTGATTGAATTGGAATTCAAAGGAAAGAAGGCGTGGAGCTTAAATAACTCACTCAGAACACTTTTCAAAAGATTACGCGGTACGATTAGGTCGAATAAGCCCTTCTGGAATAAATATTCAGCCGCTTGTGAACCTTCGGGTACGGTTTTATTCAATGTTTGTTCAATTACTCTTTTACCCGCAAATGCAATGTAGGAATTTGGTTCGGCAATAATAATATCTCCCAACATACCAAAACTAGCTGTTACCCCACCAGTAGTAGGAGATGTAAGGATTGATACATACAATAACTTTTTATTT